CATCGAAAAATAGAATAAAAAACAATAACCTCTTTCCTTTCATTCTTTTTCTCTTAAAAATAAAAAATGAGCAATTCTCAATTCTATAGGGTTGAATAAAAATTGGATTGATCAGTTTATATAATTGCTATGCTTAGTGTGTGACTCGTTGGTTTTTTTTAGAGGATAGGATTCAAAAAATCCATGGACCGACCCCTACTATGAACTAATAACTATAGAACTAATAACCAACTCATTGCTTCGCATTATCTGGATACAAAAAACCAGTCAAGATATGATATATTGGTCATATCATTGTAGCAGCTGAATTTTATTTGCATAAACAAAAGAAAAACCAATCTGATTTTGATAGAAAAGTATGCAGATAAATGGAAGGGTGAGAGAAAGAAAGAAAAAGAATATCAATGATATATCACCCATTCCAATATATGTAAGGTTTATGAGTCATCTCAGAAAAGGCAGTGTTAGAACGCATCAATACTGATTCACCCATAACTAGATAAATCTGTTCATAAAATAAATCAAGAGCCTCGAGCCAATAAAGACTGAGAAGATTGACTCAAGAACAAATTTCATGAGAGCTCCATTGTAGAATTCAAACCTAACCATTAATTGAGAAGCGATGGGAACGACGGAACCAATGAATACATAGGATTCTATTGAAAAACGAATCCTAATAATTCATTGGGTGGGATGGCGGAACGAACCGAGGCCAATTCATTTTTTCCGAGAAATTATGAGCTAACCCTACAACGGAAATAGATATTGAAAGAGTAAATATTCGCCCGCGAAGGTTTTTTTAGATTAGTCAATCTTGTTTGATCCAATATGATAAAAGACAAAACAAAAAAACGATTCGTTATAAAAAAAAGACATTATGTATATTATTGAAAAAGAAAAAAAAAAGAAATATTGTTTGTCCAAAAAAAAGTATATTTTCATTCAAATTGAATCCTTTAATTCGCGAGGAGCCGGATGAGAAGAAACTCTCATGTCCGGTTTTGTAGTAGAGATGGAATTGAAAAAGAATCATCAACTATAACCCCAAAAGAACCAGATTTCGTAAACAACATAGAGGAAGAATGAAAGGGATATCTTATCGAGGCAATCGTATTTCTTTCGGTAAATATGCTCTTCAGGCACTTGAACCGGCTTGGATCACATCTAGACAAATAGAAGCAGGGCGACGAGCAATGACACGAAATGTGCGGCGTGGTGGAAAAATATGGGTACGTATATTTCCAGACAAACCAGTTACAGTAAGACCTACAGAAACACGTATGGGTTCGGGGAAAGGATCCCCCGAATATTGGGTAGCTGTCGTTAAACCAGGTAGAATACTTTATGAAATGGGTGGAGTAGCAGAAAATATAGCCAGAAAGGCTATTTCAATAGCGGCCTCAAAAATGCCTATACGAACTCAATTCATTATTTCGGGATAAATAGGAACGTAGAGCCAAAGAAAAAAGTCTTGGGGAAAAATTGCAGGTTTCTTTTTTTTGGACAAACAATATTTCTTTTTTTTCCTTCACTCTTTGCATTGAAAGAACAGATTACAAAATGATATGATTCAACCTCAAACCCATTTGAATGTAGCCGATAACAGCGGGGCTCGAGAATTAATGTGTATTCGAATCATCGGAGCTAGTAATCGCCGATATGCTCATATCGGTGACATTATTGTTGCTGTGATCAAGGAAGCATTACCAAACACACCTCTAGAAAGATCAGAAGTGATCAGAGCTGTAATTGTACGCACTTGTAAAGAACTTAAACGTGACAACGGTATGATAATACGATATGATGACAATGCTGCAGTTGTTATTGATCAAGAAGGAAATCCAAAAGGAACTCGAGTTTTTGGTGCGATTGCCCGAGAGTTGAGACAGTTAAGTTTCACTAAAATAGTTTCATTAGCTCCTGAGGTATTATAAGATGATAGTTCTATTATACATAATATTTGTATGAAATTAGATTGTATCTCACGCATATCCCTTATATTTAACATAATTAAAGAATTTTAAAATACTATGTTAAATAAATAGAAATATTAAATATTTTAAAAAAATGGAAATAAAAACATGTTGATTATATCAAAAATGGGAGGAAAGAGTAATTTAAGTTTATCATGGGTAGGGACACTATTGCTGACATAATAACTTCTATACGAAATGCCGACATGAATAGAAAAGGGACGGTTCGAATAGCATCTACTAAGAGCACCGAAAACATTGTTAAAATACTTTTACGAGAAGGTTTTATCGAAAACGTGAGAAAACATCAGGAAAACAACAAATATTTTTTTGTTTTAACCCTACGGCATAGAAGGAATAGGAAAGGACCATCTAGAACTATTTTAAATTTAAAACGGATTAGTAGACCTGGCCTACGAATCTATTCTAACTATCAACGAATTCCTAGAATTCTAGGCGGGATGGGGATTGTAATTCTTTCTACTTCTCGAGGTATAATGACAGACCGAGAGGCTCGACTACAAGGA